GCTAGCGTAGCTTAATTTAAAGCATGGCACTGAAGATGCCAAGCTGGGTCCTGAAAAGCCCCGCGTGCACAAAGGCATGGTCCCGACCTTTTAATCAGCTTTAACCCAACTTACACATGCAAGTCTCCGCAACCCTGTGAGCATGCCCTCAGTTCTCTCAACCAGAGAAAGAGGAGCGGGTATCAGGCACAAACTTTGGCCCAAGACACCTAGCCTAGCCACACCCCCAAGGGGATCCAGCAGTGATAAACATTAAGCAATGAGTGAAAACTCGACTCAGTTAAGGTTATACAGGGCCGGTAAATCCCGTGCCAGCAACCGCGGTTAGACGGAAGACCCTAGTTGATTAACTCACGGCGTAAAGGGTGGTTATGGGAACTTAAAAAATAAAGCCGAATAGCCCCTTGGCTGTCATACGCTCCTGGGCATTTGAAGCCCGTTCACGAAAGTAGCTTTAGAAATTACCTGAACCCACGAAAGCTAAGAAACAAACTGGGATTAGATACCCCACTATGCTTAGCCGTAAACTAAAACACCAAACTACAACGGTGTTCGCCTGGATACTACGAGCACTAGCTTAAAACCCAAAGGACCTGACGGTGTCTTAGATCCCCCTAGAGGAGCCTGTTCTAGAACCGATAATCCCCGTTAAACCTCACCATTTCTAGTCAACATCAGCCTATATACCGCCGTCGTCAGCTTACCCTGTGAAGGGACAAAAGTAAGCGGGAGGGGCATTACCCAAAACGTCAGGTCGAGGTGTAGCATATGAAATGGGATGAAATGGGCTACATTTTCTACTACAGAATATTTACGAACACGCAACATGAAATACGTGCCAGAAGGAGGATTTAGTAGTAAAGGGGAAATAGAGAGTCCCCTTGAACCCGGCTCTAAGATGCGTACACACCGCCCGTCACTCCCCCCAGGCTAATAGCGATAAACATACCTAATACCAAAGCACTGCCAAGGGGGGAAAAGTCGTAACAAGGTAAGTGTACCGGAAGGTGTACTTGGATCAAACAGAATGTGGCTAAACAGTTAAAGCATCTCATTTACACCGAGAAGATACCCGTGCAAGTAGGGTCGTTCTGAGCCAAACAGCTAGCCTCACCACCAAATTAATCAAACAATATAAATAATAAATCACGACTTAACAAAACAAACCAAACCATTCTTATCATCTTAGTATGGGAGACAGAAGAGATCCAAGTAGAGCAATAGAGAAAGTACCGCAAGGGAAAGCTGAAAAAGAAATGAAATAACTCATATAAGCATAAAAAAACAAGGATAAAATCCCGTACCTTTTGCATCATGATTTAGCAAGCACCCCTAAGCAAAGAGAACTTTAGTTTAAAACCCCGAAACCAGGTGAGCTACCCCGAGACAGCCTATATATTTAGGGCCAACCCGTCTCTGTGGCAAAAGAGTGGGAAGAGCTCCGGGTAGAAGTGACAGACCTATCGAACCTGGTCATAGCTGGTTGCCCGAGAAATGAATAAGAGTTCAGCCTGGTATTCTCCCCACTTACGATATAAAACAAAGGAAAACGCACCAGAGTTAGTCAAGAGGGGTACAGCCCCCTTGACAAAGGACACAACCTTAACAGGAGGATAAAGATCATATTACGTAAAATAACTGTACTGGTGGGCCTGAAAGCAGCCACCCAAATAGAAAGCGTTAAAGCTCAGACAGATAGAAATTAACTATACCGATAAAAAATCTTATTCCCCTAAACGCATCGGGCCGTCCCATGCCTACATGGGAGAGATAATGCTAAAATGAGTAACAAGAAGAACATGACCTTCTCCTTGCACAAGTGTAAGTCAGATCGGACCAACCACTGACAATTAAGCGATCCCAACAAAAGAGGGCCGTGTGGACTACAAAAAAGCCAAGAAAAACCCATAGAGACACTACTCTTTCGTTATTCCCACACTGGAGTGCACCAAAAGGAAAGACTAAAAGAAAGGGAAGGAACTCGGCAAGCACAAGCCTCGCCTGTTTACCAAAAACATCGCCTCCTGCATAACTAAGTATAGGAGGTCCAGCCTGCCCAGTGACTATCAGTTCAACGGCCGCGGTATCCTGACCGTGCAAAGGTAGCGTAATCACTCGTCCTTTAAATGGGGTCAAGTATGAATGGCTAAACGAGGGCTTAACTGTCTCCCCTTTCCAGTCGGTGAAATTGATCTACCCGTGCAGAAGCGGGTATAAAAATACAAGACGAGAAGACCCTTTGGAGCTTTAGGTACAAAGCTTAACCATGTTAAAAAAATCAATAAAAATTCAAACCCAGTGGGAGATGAGACTTTACCTTCGGTTGGGGCGACCACGGAGGAAAAAGAAACCTCCAAGTGGATTGGGGTAATCCCTAGAACCAAGAGACACACCTCTAAGTCACAGAACTTCTGACCAAACATGATCCGGCCACAAACCGATCAACGAAACAAGTTACCCTAGGGATAACAGCGCAATCCTCTCCCAGAGTCCATATCGACGAGGGGGTTTACGACCTCGATGTTGGATCAGGACATCCTAATGGTGCAGCCGCTATTAAGGGTTCGTTTGTTCAACGATTAAAGTCCTACGTGATCTGAGTTCAGACCGGAGTAATCCAGGTCAGTTTCTATCTGTAACGCCACTTCTTCCCAGTACGAAAGGACAGGGAGAAGGAAGCCAATGCTAAAGGCACGCTTCACCCCAAATTAGTGAACACAAATAAATTAAGCAATGGGAAACATAAATACAGAACCCAAAATAAGGATTACTGGGATGGCAGAGCCCGGTAATTGCAAAAGGCCTAAGCCCTTTCACCCAGAGGTTCAAATCCTCTTCCCGGTTTATGATTTTTATCCTATTTAGCTATCTAACAAACCCCCTAATTTATATCGCACCCGTGCTACTAGCCGTAGCTTTCCTAACCCTAATTGAACGGAAAGTACTAGGGTATATACAACTTCGAAAAGGACCCAACGTAGTCGGGCCTTACGGACTATTACAACCTATCGCTGACGGAATAAAGCTCTTCATAAAAGAGCCAGTTCACCCAGCCTCGTCATCCCCCTTATTATTCTTAATTGCCCCTATTCTTGCACTCATCCTGGCAATATTAATATGAATCCCCATACCCATACCTTACTCCTTGACAAACCTGAATCTAGGGGTATTATTTATTATGGCCTTGTCAAGTTTCATAGTCTATTCAATTCTAGCCTCAGGATGAGCGTCAAACTCAAAGTACGCGCTGATTGGTGCCCTACGAGCCGTAGCCCAGACCATTTCATATGAGGTTAGCTTAGGACTAATCCTTCTGTCCATTATCATTTTTACCGGCAATTATGCCTTACGAACATTTAGTACAGCTCAAGAGTCTATTTGACTTCTTCTACCCGCCTGACCTCTCGCCGCAATATGATACGTTTCAACACTAGCAGAAACGAATCGGGCCCCCTTTGATTTAACAGAAGGTGAGTCAGAGCTAGTATCAGGATTCAACGTAGAATATGCAGGAGGACCATTTGCCCTATTTTTCCTGGCCGAATATGCTAACATTTTATTCATAAACACTCTCTCAACCATTATATTCTTAGGAGCAGCACACATTCCCAGCATCCCACAACTAACAACAATTAATATCATGACTAAAGCCGCTCTCTTGTCTATAGTTTTCCTATGGGTGCGAGCCTCATACCCACGATTCCGTTATGACCAGTTAATACACCTTGTTTGAAAAAGTTTCTTGCCACTCACATTGGCCTTCGTATTATGACATATTGCCCTTCCCATCGCCATAGCAGGTCTCCCACCACAGCTGTAAGGGAACCGTGCCCGAGCATTCGAGGGATCACTTTGATAGGGTGAATTACAGGGGTTAAAATCCCCTCAGTTCTTAGGGAGAAGGGAGTCGAACCCATGCTAGAGAGATCAAAACTCTCAGTGCTTCCTTTACACCACTTCCTAATGATTGGGTCAGCTAAATAAGCTTTCGGGCCCATGCCCCGAACATGACGGTTAAAATCCCTCCCCAGTCAATGAACCCCTATGTGTTTACATTTTTATTATCAAGCCTAGGTTTGGGGACTGTTGTTACATTCGCTAGCTCCCACTGATTTCTAGCTTGAATAGGATTAGAAATCAACACCTTAGCAATTATTCCACTAATAGCACAACACCACCATCCACGAGCAGTAGAGGCAACTACGAAATACTTTCTAATCCAAGCCACCGCAGCAGCAATAATTTTATTTGCTAGCACGACCAATGCATGGCTAACAGGAGAATGAAACATCAACAACCTCAACACCCCATTCGCTAGCTTAATTATCACGGCTGCTCTGGCATTAAAGGTTGGGATGGCACCTGTACACCTATGAATACCAGAAGTCTTACAAGGGTTGGACCTACTGACAGGACTTATTTTATCAACTTGACAGAAGCTTGCCCCATTTGCGCTTATTATTCAAACAACCCAAATTACCGACCCAGTCCTACTTACATCCCTTGGAATTGCTTCGTCCCTGGTTGGTGGGTGAGGGGGACTAAACCAAACTCAGCTACAAAAAATTATGGCCTACTCATCAATTGCTCATATGGGTTGGATGATTATCGTTTCACAGTATGCTCCTCAGCTGACTATACTCGCCCTAGGCTTATACATCTTTATAACATCCACGGCGTTTCTTACTATAAAAGCACTAACAGTCACAAAAATCAACACCCTCACTATGGCCTGATCTAAAAGTCCAATTCTGGCATCAGTTTCGGTCATTGCCCTCCTGTCGCTGGGGGGCCTACCCCCATTAACAGGCTTTATGTCCAAATGACTAATTATTCAAGAACTGACTAAACAGGGCCTTCCAATCACAGCCACCATTATAGCCTTAACCGCCCTACTAAGCCTATTCTTTTACTTACGACTATGTTATGCGTTAACACTAACAATTTCTCCCAACACAAATAACCTAATCCCCCAATGACGTACGGCATCTACCCAAATGCAATTACCTCTCGCCACTGCAACCATCATTGCCACAGGAATTCTGCCACTGACCCCAGCAATCCTAATAATTGTTACATAGAGACTTAGGATAACTACTAGACCAAGAGCCTTCAAAGCTCTAAGCAGAGGTGAAAACCCTCTAGTCTCTGCTAGGATTTGCAGATGTTACTCCACATCTTCTGATTGCAAGTCAAATATTTTAATTAAACTAAAACCCTTCTAGATGGGAGGGTTTCGATCCCACAAACTCTTAGTTAACAGCTAAGCGCCCAAACCAGCGAGCATCCATCTACTTTTCCCGCCGTTTGGCCCAGTAAGGCGGGAAAAGCCCAGGCAAACGGTAGTCTGCGTCTTTAGGTTTGCAACCTAACGTGAACTCACCACGAGGCCGATACGGAAAGGACTCAAACCTCTGTTCACGGAGCTACAATCCGCCGCCTAAACACTCGGCCACCTTATCTGTGGCAATCACACGTTGATTCTTTTCTACTAATCACAAAGACATTGGCACCCTTTATCTCGTATTCGGTGCCTGGGCCGGCATAGTAGGAACTGCTCTCAGCCTCCTCATCCGAGCCGAACTTAGTCAACCTGGATCATTGCTAGGCGACGACCAAATTTATAACGTGATTGTTACCGCTCATGCTTTCGTAATGATTTTTTTTATAGTAATGCCAATTCTTATTGGCGGGTTTGGAAACTGACTTGTCCCCTTAATAATCGGAGCGCCAGATATAGCCTTTCCTCGAATAAATAACATAAGTTTCTGGCTCCTACCCCCATCATTTCTTCTACTCTTAACTTCTTCTGGGGTTGAAGCCGGTGCTGGAACAGGTTGAACAGTTTATCCCCCATTAGCAGGAAACCTGGCCCATGCAGGGGCATCAGTAGATTTAACAATTTTCTCCCTCCACCTGGCTGGTGTATCATCAATTCTAGGAGCAATTAACTTTATTACCACAACTATTAACATAAAACCTCCAGCTATCTCTCAGTATCAAACCCCCCTATTTGTTTGAGCTGTCCTTATTACAGCTGTCTTACTTCTCCTTTCACTGCCCGTATTAGCTGCTGGGATTACAATACTCCTTACAGACCGAAACCTTAACACCTCATTTTTTGACCCTGCAGGAGGAGGGGACCCAATTTTATACCAACACCTGTTTTGATTCTTTGGTCATCCAGAAGTTTACATTCTTATCCTCCCTGGGTTTGGACTTATCTCCCACATTGTAGCCTATTATGCAGGGAAAAAAGAACCATTTGGCTACATAGGCATGGTTTGAGCTATAATAGCAATTGGCCTTCTAGGATTTATTGTATGGGCCCACCATATGTTTACTGTAGGAATAGACGTAGATACCCGCGCATATTTTACGTCTGCCACAATAATTATTGCTATTCCCACAGGTGTAAAAGTATTTAGCTGGTTAGCCACGCTTCACGGAGGCTCTATTAAATGAGAAACACCAATGTTATGAGCACTAGGATTTATTTTCTTGTTTACAGTAGGTGGGCTTACAGGTATTGTTTTAGCTAATTCATCACTTGATATTGTACTTCATGACACGTACTACGTAGTTGCTCATTTCCACTACGTACTCTCAATAGGAGCCGTATTCGCTATTATAGCTGCCTTTGTGCACTGATTCCCGCTATTTACAGGATACACCCTAAACAGCACCTGAACAAAGACCCACTTTGGAGTTATGTTTATTGGCGTAAACCTCACATTCTTCCCACAACACTTCTTAGGTTTAGCCGGAATACCGCGACGCTACTCTGACTACCCAGATGCCTATACACTATGAAATACAGTATCATCCGTTGGATCACTAATTTCCCTAGTAGCAGTAATTATATTTCTATTTATTCTATGAGAAGCTTTTACAGCTAAGCGAGAAGTATTATTAGTAAAACTTACAGCTACAAATGTAGAATGACTTCATGGCTGCCCCCCACCATATCACACATTTGAAGAGCCAGCGTTTGTTCAAGTACGGTAAGACTAATCGAGGAAGGAAGGAATTGAACCCCCATGTGCTAGTTTCAAGCCAGTCGCATAACCACTCTGCCACTTCCTTATAAGACATTAGTAAAACAAATTACATTACCTTGTCAAGGTAAAATTGCAAGTTAAACCCTTGCATGTCTTAAGCTCCAAAGCTTAATGGCATACCCCACACAAATAGGATTCCAAGACGCGGCATCACCTGTCATAGAAGAACTTCTCAACTTCCATGACCACGCTCTAATAATTGTATTTTTAGTTAGTACATTAGTACTTTATATTATTGTTGCAATAGTCTCAACTAAACTTACTAATAAGTTTATTTTAGATTCACAAGAAATCGAAATTATTTGAACTATTCTACCAGCTATTATTTTAACTTTTATTGCTCTCCCCTCTCTTCGGATTCTCTACCTTATAGATGAGATCAATGACCCTCACATAACAATTAAAGCCGTAGGACACCAATGATACTGAAGCTATGAATATACGGACTACGAAAACCTAGAATTTGATTCCTACATAATTCCAACCCAAGACCTAACTCCTGGAGGATTCCGACTCCTAGAAACGGACCACCGAATAGTAATTCCAAAAGAATCCCCTGTTCGTGTCTTAATCTCCGCAGAAGACGTATTGCACTCCTGAGCCATCCCATCTTTAGGCGTAAAAGTAGATGCAGTACCAGGACGACTAAATCAAACTACCTTCATGGTTACACGCCACGGCGTATTCTATGGACAATGCTCTGAAATCTGCGGAGCAAACCACAGCTTTATACCCATCGTAATTGAAACAGTCCCACTAGAATCTTTTGAAAACTGGTCCGCACTAATATTAGAATACGCTTCGCCAAGAAGCTAATAACTGAAACAGCATCGGCCTTTTAAGCCGAAGTTTGGTGACTACCGACCACCCTTGGTGACATGCCCCACTAAACCCTGATCCCTGATTTATAACACTAATGCCCCAACTAAACCCTGATCCCTGATTTATAACACTAACACTCTCATGAGTGGTTTTTCTCGCCATTGTCCCAACCAAAGTTTTAGCCTACACCCTGCCAAATGAACTTCTTACAGCAACTGCCCGCGAACATAAGTCCAACACTTGAGGTTGACCGTGATAACAAGCCTGTTTGATCAGTTTGCAAGCCCAACTTTATTAGGAATTCCACTTATTTTCATTGCAGTTCTGACACCATGAACCCTTTTCCCAACCCCTTCACCTCGATGACTAAGCAACCGACTTATCACCGTTCAAACATGATTAACCAGTCGGTTTACGAACCAAATTTTAGTTACCTTACGCCCCCATGGACATAAGTGAGCACTACTACTGGCCTCATTAATGTTATACCTCATTACTATAAATGTCTTAGGATTACTCCCTTACACTTTTACACCCACAACACAACTATCCATAAATATGGCACTTGCTACACCACTATGGCTTGCAACAGTTATTATTGGAATACGAAACCAACCAACAGCATCCCTGGCACACCTGCTGCCAGAAGGAACACCAATCCCCCTTGTTCCAGCCTTAATCATCATCGAGACTATTAGCCTGTTCATTCGACCTCTAGCCTTAGGAGTACGACTCACGGCTAACTTAACTGCAGGCCACCTATTAATTCAACTCATTGCCACAGCAATTTATGTACTCCTACCCATGATACCAACAGTAGCAGTACTAGCCACCACTATTTTCTTTTTACTCACACTACTAGAGATCGCAGTTGCACTGATTCAGGCCTATGTCTTCATTCTGCTTTTAAGCCTATACTTACAGGATAATATCTAATGACTTACCAAACACATGCATTCCACATAGTTGACCCAAGCCCATGGCCATTAACCGGTGCTATAGGGGCCCTAATAATGATATCAGGCCTAGCTATTTGATTCCACTACCACTCAACAACATTGATTATTTTCGGAACTATCCTACTTCTTTTAACCATACTCCAATGATGACGTGACATTGTTCGAGAAGGAACCTTTCAAGGCCACCATACGCCTCCTGTACAAAAGGGACTGCGTTATGGAATAATCCTATTTATTACCTCCGAAGTGTTATTCTTCCTAGGATTTTTCTGAGCCTTCTACCACTCCAGCTTAGCACCAACACCCGAACTAGGCGGATGCTGACCCCCAGCTGGAGTAACCACACTAGACCCACTTGAAGTCCCACTTCTTAACACAGCAGTGCTTCTAGCATCCGGAGTAACAGTAACATGAGCTCACCACAGTATTATAGAAGGAAAACGAAATCAAGCCATTCAATCTTTAACCCTCACAATTTTACTAGGACTTTATTTTACTGCTCTCCAAGCCATAGAATATTATGAAGCACCCTTTACAGTTGCGGATGGCGTATATGGATCTACATTCTTTGTAGCTACGGGGTTCCACGGACTCCACGTCATTATTGGATCAACATTCCTAGCAGTATGCCTTATGCGACAAGTTCTGCACCACTTCACCTCCGAACACCATTTCGGCTTTGAAGCTGCTGCTTGATATTGACATTTCGTTGACGTAGTATGGCTTTTCCTTTATGTATCTATCTACTGATGAGGCTCATAATCTTTCTAGTATAAAGTTAATATATGTGACTTCCAATCACTCGACCTTGGTTAAAGTCCAAGGAAAGATAATGAACTTAGTCTCAACCACAATTTCAATCGCAACAACTTTGTCTACAATTCTTATCTCAGTAGCATTCTGATTACCTCAAGCAAACTCGTACACAGAAAAAGTATCACCTTACGAATGTGGATTTGACCCACTCGGATCAGCCCGACTACCCTTTTCACTACGATTTTTTTTGGTAGCAATTCTCTTCCTTCTTTTTGATTTGGAAATTGCTCTTCTCCTCCCACTACCATGGGGGACCCAACTTCATAATCCAATAGAAACACTTTTTTGAGCCGCAGCTATCCTAATCTTGCTAACCCTAGGATTAATTTATGAATGAATTCAAGGCGGCTTAGAGTGAACAGAATAGGGAGCTAGTCCAAAACAAGACCTCTGATTTCGGCTCAGAAGATTGTGGTTCAACTCCACAGCCCCCTTATGACACCCACACACTTCAGCTTTACCTCAGCCTTCTTATTAGGATTAATAGGACTAACATTTCACCGGACCCATTTATTATCCGCACTTTTATGCTTAGAAGGAATAATGCTATCTTTATTTATTGCACTGGCATTATGAATACTACAGCTCGAATCAACAGGATCTTCTGCGATCCCAATGCTTTTATTGACCTTCTCCGCTTGTGAAGCAGCTGTCGGACTAGCACTTATGGTAGCCACAACTCGAACCCATGGATCAGACAACCTAAAAAACCTAAATCTCCTACAATGCTAAAAGTACTTATCCCAACTATTATGCTATTTCCAACTATTTGGTTAGTATCCCCAAAATGGCTATGGCCCACTACAATTTCACAAAGCCTCTTTATTGCCCTTATTAGCTTATCCTGACTAAAGTGAACCTCGGACACCGGGTGAGGTACCTCCAACACCTATATAGCTACGGACCCATTATCAACCCCCCTCCTAGTACTCACATGCTGACTCCTTCCCCTTATGATTTTAGCCAGCCAAAACCACATTAACTCCGAGCCCATCAGCCGGCAACGAATGTACATCTCTCTCCTAGCATCACTACAGACCTTCCTAATTATAGCTTTCAGCGCTACAGAAATTATTATATTTTACATTATATTTGAAGCTACACTAATTCCAACCCTAATCATTATTACCCGGTGGGGAAACCAAGCTGAACGCCTAAATGCAGGAATCTACTTCCTGTTTTACACACTAGCAGGCTCCTTACCCCTTCTAGTGGCCCTACTTGTTCTCCAACAATCCACAGGCACCCTATCAATGTTAATACTTCCACATACCCAACTAGCACCCCTAACCTCATGAGGTAATACAATGTGATGAGCAGGCTGCTTAGTCGCTTTTCTAGTAAAAATACCACTATATGGAGTTCACCTCTGACTACCCAAAGCACATGTAGAGGCCCCCGTGGCAGGGTCCATGGTGCTAGCAGCCGTACTTCTTAAACTAGGAGGATATGGGATGATCCGAATTATGGTTGTACTAGAGCCAATATCAAAACAAATAATTTATCCATTTATCGTTTTAGCGCTATGAAGCATTACTATAACAGGAATAATTTGTTTACGACAAACTGATCTGAAGTCCCTGATTGCCTATTCATCCGTAGGACACATAGGTCTGGTCGCAGGGGGAATCCTAATCCAGACCCCATGAGGGTTCTCAGGGGCTATCATTCTAATAATTGCCCATGGACTGACATCCTCAGCACTATTTTGTTTAGCAAATACATCCTATGAACGGACCCATAGCCGAACCATGATACTTGTCCGAGGAATACAAATAATCTTCCCACTGACAGCAATTTGATGATTTATCACCAACTTAGCTAACCTGGCTATACCCCCTCTACCTAGCCTTATAGGAGAAATTATAATTATCACAGCCCTATTTAACTGATCCCCATGAACCATTGCACTCACCGGCCTGGGAACTTTAATTACAGCAAGTTATTCTCTTTACATGTTTTTGACCTCGCAGCGAGGCCCAGTACCGAATCACACAACCAATCTGCCACCATTCCACACGCGGGAGCACCTATTAATTAGCCTTCATCTCATCCCAATAATTCTCCTCATTGCAAAACCAGAGCTCATATGAGGATGATGCTTTTAGTAAGTTTAGTTTAATCTAAAACTTTAGATCGTGACTCTAAGGACAGGGGTTAAAACCCCCTAGCTCACCAAGGAAGAGTAAGAAAAACAGTAAGTACTGCTAATACTTACCAACCAAGGTTAAACTCCCTGGCTTCCTCACCGCTTCTGAAGGATAATAGTTCATCCGCTGGTCTTAGGAACCAGTAACTCTTGGTGCAAATCCAAGTAGGAGCTCATGCCACAAGTTGTTTTCATAATTTCGATAACAATCACGCTAGGATTCCCAATCCTATTATCTTTCCTACCGAGCTCAAAACGCCGGAACTGGTCTCGAATAACCACGACTGCCGTTAAAGCCTCCTTCTTTGTTAGTCTAATTCCAGCAACAATCTACCTGCATTTAGAATCAGAAGCTGTAACTACTCTCTGACACTGAATAAACACACAAGCATTTAGCGTTGAGCTTGACCTCCTTCTAGATCACTACTCCCTCTTTTTTATACCAGTCGCCTTGTACGTCACTTGATCAATCTTAGAATTTGCACTCTGATATATGCACGATGACCCCCACCAAGATAAATTCTTCAAATACTTACTTATATTCCTCATCTTTATAATGATTCTAGTTACAGCCAACAACCTATTCCAATTATTTATTGGCTGAGAAGGCGTAGGGGTTATATCGTTCCTACTCATTGGATGATGGTATGGACGAGCAAACGCTAATACAGCATCCTTACAAGCCATCATCTACAATCGTATAGGAGACGTCGGATTTGTAGTATCTATGTGCTGATTCGCAACATCCATGGGCACTTGACAAATTTCACAAATCGCCGCTTTATCCGAGAAACCCTCTGTTCTAATTCCTCTGTTCGGATTAATTATCGCCGCTATAGGAAAATCGTCTCAATTCTTTCTTCACCCATGACTCCCCGCAGCTATAGAAGGCCCTACTCCTGTTTCAGCACTACTTCACTCAAGTACTATAGTAGTCGCCGGAATCTTTCTACTAATTCGATTCCACGTGGTAATACAAAACAGTCAGCTAGCACTCACAGTCTGCCTATACTTAGGAGCACTAACCACACTATTTGCAGCTACTTGTGCCCTAACCCAGAACGACATTAAAAAAATTGTAGCTTTCTCAACATCCAGCCAACTAGGACTGATGATAGTAGCACTAGGACTAAACCAACCGCACCTAGCATTTCTTCACATCTGTACACACGCCTTTTTCAAGGCCATACTATTTATATGCTCTGGAGCAATCATCCATAGTTTCCATGATGAACAAGACATTCGAAAAATAGGAGGTCTTCTTTACACACTACCAGGCCTCACAACTTACTTTATAATTGGAAACCTGGCATTAGTAGGGACCCCCTTCTTGGCCGGATTCTTTTCAAAAGACGCCATCATCGAGGCCCTTGGTACCTCATTCTTAAACGCCGGAGCCTTAGCAATAACACTACTAGCCACATGCTTTACCGCAACATACACATTCCGAATGTTAAACCTTGTAGCACTAGGTTACCCACGGACCCCAGCTTTAATCCCAATTATGGAAACCACTATACCTACGAATGCCATCAAACGACTCGCCTGAGGAAGCATCGTTGCGGGATTTATTATCGCATACAACACCGTGCCCTACAAAACAGCTGTCCTAACAATACCATGATATATTAAATTAGCGGCCTTACTAGTAACAATCCTCGGGTACATCTTCGCAAAAGAGACCCTATCTCTGACCTCACAACAAGGCAAAACCGACGCTAAAACATTCCTCCACCGATTCATCACCTCACTATGGTTTTACTCAATAATGGTTCATCGTTGCATACCACAATTTAAGTTGCTTTTAAGCCAAAAAATTGCAGAATTCCAAAAAACATGATCGGAAACCCTAGGACCACAAGGACTTTCATTCGTGATCTTACTAATATTGACAGCCTTATTTGCGTATCGAATAACAGCTAAAACGTTCTTTAAAATAATCGCTTTGTTAGTCATCGCCTACCTATCGTTTAAGTTTGTGAGGCAACCGCATAGCCACATTTTCATGCCCCCGGGTAAGTTCCAGGACAACAAGCAGCGTTAGCAACAAACCTCAAGCACACATCAAAACTATTCAGCCCCCAGAGGAGTACATAACAGCAACGCCACCCATATCTCCACGCACCAAGGAGAACCCTCATGTTCCATTCATTACTATTCATGAACCCTCGTATCATCCTGCCCCTAAGTATATGGCAATAAGTCCAACACCCAACATATATATAATTACATAACCAACAACAGAAAGACTCCCTCAAGCTTCAGGATAAGACTCAGCAGCCAAAGCTGTAGAGTACGCGAAGACCACCAACATCCCCCCTAGGTAAATTAGAAATAAGATCAAAGATAAAAAAGACCCGCCGTGACCAACCAAAATTCCACACCCAACCCCTGCCACCACTACAAGCCCCAACGCCCCAAAATATGGGGTAGGGTTCGAAGCCACAGCGATTATTCCCACCACCAAAGCCGCTAACAATAAATATATATATATAAACATAATTCCCGCCCAGATTCCAACTAGAACTTGCGGCTTGAAGAGCCGCTGTTGTATTTCAACTACAGGAATTAATGACAAGCCTACGAAAAACTCACCCACTCATCAAGATTGCAAACGATGCACTCATTGACCTACCAACTCCACCCAATATCTCGGTTTGGTGGAACTTCGGATCTTTATTAGGACTATGCCTAATTACCCAAATTTTAACAGGATTGTTTTTAGCCATACACTACACTTCTGATATCACAACTGCATTTTCGTCGGTAGTGCACATTTGCCGAGACGTGAACTATGGTTGACTTATCCGCAATATTCATGCAAACGGAGCATCCTTCTTCTTTGTCTGCCTATACATCCACATTGCACGGGGACTATACTATGGGTCATACCTATATAAAGAAACTTGAAACATTGGAGTTGTATTATTCCTCTTAGTTATAATAACCGCTTTCGTGGGCTACGTTCTTCCCTGAGGACAAATGTCCTTCTGAGGGGCTACAGTTATTACGAACCTTTTATCAGCAGTCCCCTATGTAGGGGATACCCTGGTTCAATGAATTTGAGGCGGTTTCTCAGTTGATAACGCAACGCTAACACGATTTTTCGCATTTCATTTCCTGCTACCCTTTATTATCGTCGCGGCAACCATTCTTCACCTCCTATTCCTACACGAAACAGGTTCAAACAACCCTATTGGATTAAACTCCAATGCAGACAAAATCTCCTTCCACCCATACTTCTCATACAAAGACCTTCTAGGATTTGTAATTATACTAGTTTTACTAGGACTATTGGCACTATTCTCCCCCAACTTATTAGGAGACCCAGAAAACTTCACCCCAGCCAACCCCCTGGTCACGCCTCCACACATTAAACCTGAGTGATACTTCCTATTTGCTTATGCAATCCTTCGGTCTATCCCAAACAAACTCGGAGGTGTATTGGCCCTATTATTTTCCATTTTAGTACTTTTAGTAGTTCCAGTCCTTCACACATCTAAACAACGTGGAATAACATTTCGTCCCCTGACCCAGATGCTCTTCTGAACCCTGGTCGCAGACATAATGATCTTAACATGAATCGGGGGAATACCTGTAGAACACCCATACATTATTATTGGTCAAGTTGCATCCGTCCTTTACTTCACCCTATTTTTAATTTTATTCCCCCTAGCAGGATATTTAGAAAACAAAGCGCTTGAATGAGACTGCCCTAGTAGCTTAGTATTAAAGCATCGGTCTTGTAAACCGAAGACCGGAGGTTAAACCCCTCCCTAGCGCTGCCAGAAAAGAGAGATTTTAACTCACACCCCTGACTCCCAAAGCCAAGATTCTAAACTAAACTATTCTCTGATAATTTATGATTTATCATATTATGTACTAATTCATTCATACTGTGAACTAACACAATATCTGCACATATCACGAATGTATCTGCAAATAACATGTACGTATTAAAGACTTACGATGAGTGTATTAGTTCATATTATGTATTATCCCCATTTCATTATTTTAAACATAAAGCAAGTACTAAATGTTATTTATTTAACATTCAGATGAGAGACCACCAATGAACTATCTAAAAACATATTATTCATGATAGAATCAGGGACATTAACCTAAGGGTCACTATTATTGAATTATTCCTGGTATCTGATTCAAATCTCAGGTCCATCGCTACAAGAACCATTAACAATCTAGTAGTAAACGGCATCTGATTAGTCAGATGTGTTAATCATAAATTTCATTACCCCACATGCCGAGCGTTCTCTTATATACAAGGGGTGAATCTTTTTATGGTTTCCTTTCATCAACATTTCAGAGTGCAAATATAAATGTTAATTAAGATTGTACATTTTCCTTGTATGTGATAATATAAGTGAATTATCGTAAGACATAATTATAAGATTCATACAAGTTTAACTCAAGTACATAACATATCTGTATATTCCTCAATGATACCTGTTTCACCCGGCTTCTTCGCGACAAACCCCCTTACCCCCTTAACGCCCAGAGAATCCTGTTTATCCTTGTCAAACCCCGAAACCAAGGAGGACTCAAGAACGTATTAAACCAAGCAAGTTCAAATGTTGGTTATTGGGGAAATGCATTTTATATATACATATGTGAATTATGAAATTTTAGCAATTTTTTGCTAGCCCATGAAACACTGCCGAAATTTTCAAAAAAAATTCGGTACTAAAAATCCTAATGTTTTTTAAC